AGAACATATTTCATTTAGTTTCCTTATGCCCACTATAACCAGTTATTTCGGTTTTCTACTAGCAGTTTTAACTATAACCGCAGGTCTTTTTATCAGTCTTAATAAGATACGCCTTATTTGATTTTTATTTGAAATTTTTAGATGAATTCAAATTGTTGAAATATTCTAGATATTCCATAGTTAATTATCATGTAAATTTCCAATTCTTGGTGATTGAGACTCATGGTAAATACAGATTCATATTTAAGGATAGATATTACCCTCCCCTTTTTCCTTTCAAACAAATTCAAATGATTGAAGTTTTTCTATTTGGAATCGTTTTAGGTCTAATCCCTATTACTTTGGCTGGATTATTTGTAACGGCATATTTACAATACCGACGTGGTGATCAATTGGATCTTTGATTAATTATTTATTAATTAAAATCTCCTTTTTTCTTTTTTATTGACCTCATATTTTGTTGTTTTAGGATTAAAAAGGGAGATCCTATTCAGACTTTAGATTAGACTTTTATGCCATTATTTCCGTGTCATTCTCAAAATAAAAATAATGTAATCACGCTCTGTAGGATTTGAACCTACGACATCGGGTTTTGGAGACCCGCGTTCTACCGAACTGAACTAAGAGCGCTTTTTTTTTCATAAAAAATTGATTTTATGTGATGCTAATACATCTTGCATATACTAACTCAAAAGCAATAGTTATCCATAGTGAATGAACTATGGATAACTATTGCTTTTGAGTTAGTATGTCCAATTGGGTTTGGAATCCATCTCAATTGATCTATTTTTTTGACTGATTGATCATATGATAACTAATAGTATGGGATAGGGATGACGGGATTTGAACCCATGACATTTTGTACCCAAAACAAACGCGCTACCAAGCTGCGCTACATCCCTTTCCATGGGTTTCCAATTCCATTCTAAAGAATCTTTGTCTTGTTTTACACATTTTTTCGTTATATATATTATATAATATTATAAAAAAAAATCCTTCTATTTTTTTTTTTCCTATTCAAAAAATCTATTCTAGATATTATCAAAACAAATAATATAATAATTAAGATATATAAATAATTTTTTATATTATATATCGAATTAAATTAAATAAATTACAAATAAAAATACAAATTACAAGAAAAAACGAAGGAGGTTTTGAAATGCGAGATCTAAAAACATATCTCTCTGTGGCACCAGTGGCAAGTACTCTATGGTTCGCGGTTTTAGCAGGTCTCTTGATAGAAATCAATCGTTTATTCCCGGATGCATTGATCTTCCCCTTTTTTTCATTCTAGTTCTTCTTATTGGCACTGAAAGGTGTCAAGAAGATTAGATAGAGATCCAATATCTGTAATTAATTCCTTTTTTTTTCGAATAAGTTGGAAAGAAAGAGAAGGGTGGGTTTTACCTTAGTGAAACTCGGAATTTTTGCCAAGTTTCAATGGAATTGAATTATTTATTCAATTCCATTGCTAGAAATGGAATTGGAATACTAAGGTCAATAATATCATAGAAGATACTTAAATAATTGAAAAATGAAATAATGTACTGTGATTGTGATTCGAAACAAAAAAAAGGGGGTTCGAAATATTTTGATTATTTTTACTGGACTATAAAAAATTAATTGGAACAAAAGTTTTGATAATTTGATTTTGAATTATCAACTTATACTTTTTGCGTTCCTTTTTTATTCTTCCTTAAAATCGAAGAATAATTTGAATAAAAAAACCAAAGGAGGTTCATGGCCAAGGGTAAAGATATCCGAATTACTGTTATTTTGGAATGTACCAATTGTGATAAAAATAAGGAATCAAGGGGGATTTCTAGATATATTACTCAAAAGAATCGACACAATACGCCTAATCGGTTGGAATTGAGAAAATTCTGTCCCTTTTGTTGCAAACATATGATTCACGCAGAAATAAAGAAATAGAGAAAATGGATTGCTTGTGTGTTACCCTTAAAGAAAGATGAAAAAGAATCTTTCAGATAGAAGATAAGATAGATTATAAATATAATTTAAAATTTTATAGTTATTATAGTTAATAGTTATTATAGCATATATAAAATATTACCAAACATATATAAATTAAGAATATTAATATAAATAAATTTTTAAAAGGGATTTTCGGTATAGGAATAAAAAAACCATGGAAAAATCTAAGCGACTCTTTCTAAAATCTAAGAAATCTTTTCGTAGGAGTTTGTCCCCGATCCAATCGGGGGATCGAATTGATTATAAAAACATGAGTTTACTTTATAGATTTATTAGTCAACAAGGAAAAATATTATCTAGACGCGTGAATAGATTGACCTTAAAACAACAAAGATTAATTACGATTGCTATAAAACAAGCTCGTATTTTATCTTTGTTACCTTTTGTAAATGTAAATTCATTACCTTTTGTTAAGAATGAAAAAAAAAAAATTGAAAAAAGCGACTCGACCACTAGAACTACCCCGACTGTTCTGAAAAAGAAAAAAAAATAGAGTTACTCTTCAATTGAATTCCATTTTTTTTTCATTCTTAACTCAATGAAAATGTGGGTTGATATTTTGAAAACTACGAAAATCAAATTGGGTTTGTTGCGTTGTAAGAAAAAAGAGAATAGGTAAAGAAGAATAAATCTTTTTTTTGAGCGCGGTTGTTTATTTATTTTGAATTTTGATGAGTTTTTCATATGAATTCTATTTTATCATACAAATCGCTTCTATTCTACCACCTTCCCGGAGTTGAGTCTCCGGGGAATTTTTAGTTTTTTTTTAGATCATTGGCAATCATAAAAAGACAATTCCCCTTTAATATAGCTATTTGTGAAACTATTTTACGATTAAGAAGTAATTGACTTTTGTACATATTAGATACTAGATTACTATAAATATAGTATATTTTTTTATCTTTATTCTGGCCAATTGTTGCATTTATTCGACTGATCCACAAACTGCGAAAATCCCTTTTTTTCCTATCTCTATCCCTATTAGCGGAAACCAAAGCTTTTATTTTCTGTTGTGACATAGTTCGAGTAAGTTTGGAATGAGCTCCGCGAAAGCTTGATGTAAATAGACGAATTTTTGTCCTTCGTTTTCGAGCGATATATCCTCGTTTAATTCTGGTCATTGAATAAATGAGACTTTGATGAATAACTCTTTGATTTTCAGTTATTCTTTTATCCTTCCTAGTATAATATAACAAAAAGGGATTTTTCCAGTGTATAAAATAATAATTCCAATGGCTTTTGCTACTCTAACCTTCCCAACCACGATTTTTTTCTTTTTTCTAAGCATTTCAAAATTTAACCTCGAAAGAATAAATTATATTGATACTAGGTATTAAATAAACCTAGTTAATTAAATAGAAATGGAGAAAGAAATGGTGGGTTCCATCGTTTCTATGATTACGTTTTAAACGGTGAGGTCCTCTCTATACACCGGAGCCGCTTACTTCATTGAATCTTCATTTCATCAATGTTATTGTTAACTTGTACAGTTCACACTCATGGGCTCTACCCATGAAATATCTAGTAATAGTTCTTTCACAAAGAAATCTAGCTATACAGTAACGGTATTTAAGTATGAAGATTAACTGGGTAGTTGACCCTCTTAGTCCGTTCTTGCAAAATTTAGGCCATAATTTTTCTTTATTTAAAATAGGATTTTTCCCGCTTAATGGATAACCTTTTGTTACCTATGGGAAAGTCTTTTTCATCTTAAATTGCAAATTAAAGTGATTCGGTTTGCACCAATCGAAACCATAAATTTTATAATATAAAAAGCTCTTCTTCTATTATATTGAAATTGAATATTAAAAGAATAGGTTTTTTTTTAGTCTAAAAAAACGAGTCGCACATACACCCTAGTACATGTTCCTCGGCGCTGAGGGCATCCCCGAAGAGCGGGAGATTTTGTGACATTTCGGATTGGCTTTCTTGTGTTTCTAATAAGTTGTTTTATAGTTGGCATGGTGGTTCATATATATAATGATCTGGTTTAGATCAATCCTAACCCGATAATTATGAATTTTTTAGATTCTATAAAATATCTTTGGTATACGTAGCTAAGAATTTAAAAAAGGTAAAATGAGATCGTGTATTTATGAGAAATCCTTTATCCTCATTTTTTATTCAAAAAGAATCCGCGACCATATCAACAATTCCGTAGGCTTGGGCTTCTTCTGCTGACATAAAAAAATCCCTTTCCATGTCTTTGGCTATCTGCCATGAAGGTTTGCCTGTTCTTTGTGCATAAATCTGTGTAATAGTTTCGCGCATTTTCAGTAATTCATTGGCTTCCTGCATACATTCTACTGTTTGTCCCTCCTGAAAAGAACTAGCAGGTTGATGGATCATTACCCTGAGAATATAGAATATAACATGATAAGGGTTTCTTTCTCCTATCCTAATCTTGGATTGATTCATAGGCTAAGGGGTGTAAATAAAAAACTAATAAAGATAAAATGTAAAGCCGTACAGGCAGGCATCTTGTTTCTTTTAGCATACGGCTCTACTAGCAAATATGAAATTAATTTTGATATTCCCTCGAAGCGAAGAAATTTCAAATAGACCTGGTCTATCAGACACGGATCAGTAAATAATCCAAAAATCACCTTTTTTTTTAGAATCTTTTTTACTATGATGATTCCGTTGCTCTCTTATTTCGTCTAATCTGTTATTAAGCAATCCCAAAGTTTCTTTTTTGAAATAATAAAAATTCAAAGTTTTCTGGTGTGAAAACAAAAAAAAGATTGTGACACTAAAAAAGGCTCCTGATAGATCAGATAAAATGTTAAATACCCTTTTTTCATACTACTCTTTCGATATATAATCTAATGGTTTTGAAAAAAAAAAAATTATTTTTTTGCATATCGAACTCGAAGTGCCATGCTTTTTTTACTTAATATTGGTGTAGGCATAGTCTTCTTTTTTTTTTTATAGAAATAAGAATCATTGGCGCCAAGCGTGAGGGAATGCTAGACGTTTGGTAATTTCTCCTCCTACCAAAAGAAGAGATGCCATTGAAGCGGCTAATCCTACGCATACTGTCTGTACTTCTGCTTCTACAAAATGCATAGCATCAAACATAGCCATTCCAGATATTACGTCTCCGCCCGGAGAGTTTATAAACAGATATAAATCTTTGGTCTTGTCCTCTAGACTCAGATATATCATCAGACCTACAAGTTGATTCGAGATTTCACTGTTTACCTCTTGACCTAAAAAAAGTAGTCTTTCTTGAAAAAGTCGATTATATAAGTCAATCCAAGATGCATCTTCATCCCCAGGAACTACAAAAGGTACCTTTGGAACACCAACAGGCATAAAAGAAAAAGGATGAAGTTATCTATCTTACTTTGCTTTGGTGTGAGAACGTGAAACAGAATGAATTTATTTTGTTTTGTTTGCTAAAAATCATGAATAGCGGCTTTTATAAGAGCGTAAATAGGGGTAGGCCATCCGGTAACCAGACATGAAGAGGAAATTGGAATGAATATTTTCAAGTTTTGACGAATAGGTCGTTCTTGAATATGTCTGCATTCACTGATAGAAACACTCATATAAAAGAAAGTAAACCCCCACCACCATTGCGTATTGTTACTTATCGGGTATAGAATAGATCTGCTTCTTTTTGTTCCTACAAATGACTAGAATTGTTCCTTGTTCCATTTTTACTAAAAAACTAGAACAAATATGAATTCTTTATGCGAGATTATGCAAGATAATTTACCGAAAGGGGAGGGGTCCATTCCATAGCATAGTATAGTTTTTTACAGTGCAATAAAGTTACATAGTGTCTATTTTTTGTTGATATAAGAGGTATTTTCATGGGTTTGCCTTGGTATCGTGTTCATACCGTTGTATTAAATGATCCCGGCCGTTTACTTTCTGTCCATATAATGCATACAGCTCTAGTTGCTGGTTGGGCCGGTTCCATGGCTCTATATGAATTAGCAGTTTTTGATCCCTCTGACCCTGTTCTTGACCCAATGTGGAGACAGGGTATGTTCGTTATACCCTTCATGACTCGTTTAGGAATAACCAATTCCTGGGGTGGTTGGAATATCACAGGAGGGACTATAACGAATCCAGGTATTTGGAGTTACGAAGGTGTGGCCGCGGCACATATTGTGTTTTCGGGCTTGTGCTTTTTGGCGGCTATCTGGCATTGGGTCTATTGGGATCTAGAAATCTTTTGTGATGCACGTACTGGAAAACCTTCGTTGGATTTGCCAAAAATCTTTGGAATTCATTTATTTCTTGCAGGGGTGGCTTGTTTTGGTTTTGGCGCATTTCATGTAACAGGATTGTTTGGTCCTGGAATATGGGTGTCCGATCCTTATGGACTAACAGGAAGGGTACAATCCGTCAATCCCGCATGGGGTGTGGAAGGTTTTGATCCTTTTGTTCCGGGGGGAATAGCCTCTCACCATATTGCAGCAGGTACATTAGGCATATTAGCGGGTCTTTTCCATCTTAGTGTGCGTCCACCTCAACGTCTATACAAAGGATTGCGTATGGGAAATATTGAAACCGTCCTTTCCAGTAGTATCGCTGCTGTATTTTTTGCAGCTTTTGTTGTTGCTGGAACTATGTGGTATGGTTCAGCAACTACCCCGATTGAATTATTTGGTCCCACTCGTTATCAATGGGATCAGGGATACTTCCAGCAAGAAATATATCGAAGAGTTGGTGCTGGGCTAGCCGAAAATCAAAGTTTATCAGAAGCTTGGTCTAAAATTCCTGAAAAATTAGCTTTTTATGATTACATCGGGAATAATCCGGCAAAAGGGGGGTTGTTTAGAGCAGGCTCAATGGACAATGGCGATGGAATAGCCGTCGGTTGGTTAGGACATCCTATCTTTAGAGACAAAGAGGGGCGTGAACTTTTTGTACGTCGTATGCCTACTTTTTTTGAAACATTTCCGGTTGTTTTGGTAGATGGAGACGGAATTGTTAGAGCTGATGTTCCTTTTCGAAGGGCAGAATCGAAGTATAGTGTCGAACAAGTAGGTGTAACTGTGGAATTCTATGGTGGCGAACTCAATGGAATCAGTTATAGTGATCCTGCTACTGTGAAAAAATATGCTAGACGTGCTCAATTGGGTGAAATTTTTGAATTAGATCGCGCCACTTTAAAATCAGATGGTGTTTTTCGTAGCAGTCCAAGGGGTTGGTTTACTTTTGGACATGCTTCGTTTGCTCTGCTCTTCTTTTTCGGGCACATTTGGCATGGTGCTAGAACCCTGTTCAGAGATGTTTTTGCTGGTATCGATCCAGATTTGGATGCTCAAGTAGAATTTGGAGCATTCCAAAAACTTGGAGATCCGAGCACAAAAAGACAGGTAGTCTGATAGAAAGAACATTCGTTTGTTCCTTTTTGATTCGACTTTTTTTTAATGATATTGATATAGGGGACTGAATCCATTTTTATTTGAATCATTGCAGTTTGTTTTATTTTATTCTTGTTCTTTCTTTATCCAGTAGATAATCCTCCAAAAACAGGTATGAAAGTTATAATTGTAAACCACGATCAAATCTATGGAAGCATTGGTTTATACATTCCTCTTAGTCTCGACTTTAGGAATCATTTTTTTCGCTATCTTTTTTCGAGAACCCCCTATAGTTCCAACTAAAAAGGTGAAATGATTTTTCATTATATCCATTGAAGTAATGAGCCCCAATATCGTAATATAGGGGCTCATTACTTCAACTAGTCCCCATGTTCTTCGAAAGGATCTCGTAGTTGTTGAGAGGGTTGCCCAAAAGCAGTATATAAGGCATACCCGGTAAAACTTACAATTAAACCAGATATAGAGATGGCAATTAGGGTTGCTGTTTCCATTATTATATAATATCAAGACCAAAATGGATCTAGATCTATAGGGTAAGATCCTTTATTTACAGCGGAATGGTATACAAAGTCAACAAATCTCAATGAATAAAAAGTAGGATTTATGGCTACACAAACCGTTGAGGGTAGTTCTAGATCTGGTCCAAGACGAACTGTTGTAGGGGATTTATTGAAACCATTGAATTCAGAATATGGTAAAGTAGCTCCTGGATGGGGAACTACTCCTTTTATGGGTGTTGCAATGGCTCTATTTGCGGTATTTCTCTCGATTATTTTAGAGATTTATAATTCGTCCATTTTACTGGACCAAATTGCTAAGAATTAGATTCACAAGAACCAACTAATTAGTTTTTTTTTTGAAGAGAAGGTAAAGTTTTGCATTTAAGTCTTTGATTTGGTAGTTCGACCGTGAAACTTCTTTTTTCTGTATTTCCGGAATATGAGTGTGTGACTTGTTATAAAGGATCCCATTGAAAATACAGAACATAAAAAGGATCCAATCCATCATCTTGATAGAGATGGCTTTACCCCGTCAGATATTTATTCTAGTATCTGGAACACGGAATATAGAAAATAGATTCTGAAGTATTAGAACTATGATTCATACTTATATAAAATTTCTATTTAAACCTCGCAACCGGACTAAAAAAATTGAAAGAATTCTAAGAATAAAATGAACGATTTTTATTCTTTTAAATTGCCCCCGCTTATATTTATTTTGATAAAAGGGCAAAACAAAAGTTTCTTTGAATTTTTTTCATTATATCTATTCACTGTCATTGAATAAGTGATGATCCAGCAGTTCTTACTCAGGGAATTTTTGGACTTCTATTAAAGGTTTTTTTGAAAATCATCGTGGTTCTGGTATGAATCTGAGGTTTTTTAATTGATTCATAGGGTCTTAACAAGAAAATTCCTATCAATAATAATCAAAAAACAACAAACAGTAAAATTAAAATCGCATTACATACACAAAAAAATGAAGTAAATAATAGAATATTCAAGAGGCCTAGAAGAATCAAGAGAAAAGACGAGTGAGCCAACTTGAGATTTTGGCATTATAACTAAAAAAAATTTCGTATTTCTATTTTTTTTCTTATCTTCCTTCAAATTGGAATATTAGGATGAAATTAAGAAGTTTAAAACTTACACATATCCGTTTTCAAAATAACCAGTATTTTAGTATTTTTGTTTGAGCCGTACGAGATGAAATTCTCATATACGGTTCTCAGGGGGGTCCCTTGGTTTACCTATCTCAATAAAGTCTATGATTGGTTCGAAGAACGTCTTGAGATTCAGGCGATTGCCGATGATATAACTAGTAAATACGTTCCTCCTCATGTCAATATATTTTATTGTTTAGGAGGAATAACACTTACTTGTTTTTTAGTCCAAGTAGCGACGGGGTTTGCTATGACTTTTTATTATCGTCCGACCGTTACAGAGGCTTTTGCCTCTGTTCAATATATAATGACTGAGGCTAACTTTGGTTGGTTAATCCGATCAGTTCATCGATGGTCGGCAAGTATGATGGTCTTAATGATGATCTTGCACGTATTTCGCGTGTATCTCACTGGTGGTTTTAAAAAACCTCGCGAATTAACTTGGGTTACGGGTGTAGTTTTGGGTGTATTAACTGCATCCTTTGGTGTAACTGGTTATTCCTTACCATGGGACCAAATAGGTTATTGGGCAGTAAAAATTGTAACAGGTGTACCCGACGCTATTCCTGTAATAGGATCGTCGGTGGTAGAGTTATTGCGCGGAAGCTCTAGTGTGGGACAATCTACCTTGACTCGTTTTTATAGTTTACATACTTTTGTATTACCTCTTCTTACTGCCGTATTCATGTTAATGCACTTTCTAATGATACGTAAGCAAGGCATATCAGGTCCTTTATAGACAATATGGATCATAGATATTTGTAATCAATCATGTATCATTTTGGGGAGGAGCAATAGTATTTCATTGCTACAAATATGGATTATTATTTTTTTTAATAAGACATGTATTTGGATATTTCCCTTCAACTTAACAAAAAAATTGGATTATTTATTTGATTTGACATATATGAATGAATAATTGAAGGGAACTCTCCGAAAAAAGAATGGATTATGGGAGTGTGTGACTTGAACTATTGATCGGGCCGTGCAG